TCCAGACCCTTTTGTGAATGAGAAAGATAAAGACGATAAAGACCAATGAAATCGCGTTTTCAGATTGTAAATGGTAAAGTTTGATTACCATTAACCTCCAGAATAGTTAACGAGTTTTTCGGTTTGATTCATCTCCTAAAGGCGGCTCTCGCCCTGAGTTATTTTAAGTTAAGAAGTTAAGGCGGCCTTAGGCATTAATTACCTATGGTATTCTTCTTATTACCTATTGTATTTCTAGTGCTTTTTTATTAGAGGTGGCCGGGACCTATTATTTCGAGTTTCTTTTTGAATCAAGGTGGCCATAGGCCCCTATGGTCCAGCGGTTACGACCTCTCTTTTTCACGGAGAAAACGAGGGTTCAAGTCCCTCTGGGGGTATACTAAGACTCAAGACGATAGGAGTGGGATTTTCTATCAAGTGATCTATATTTGTCAAGTCCTTCTAATAGTCTACCTAATAGTCTACTCAGTGGGACTTTGTATTTTAGATCAAGTGATATGTATTTATCAAATCTGCCTGGGGACAATATTGTGGAACGTCTAAAATAAATTAGGCGTTGGGTCGATGCCCGAGTGGTTAATGGGGACGGACTGTAAATTCGTTGACAATATGTCTACGCTGGTTCAAATCCAGCTCGGCCCAACAATTTGTCAATCTACTATCAGATGGTAGAACACTCTTGTTCTTAATAAATACCTGATACGAGAGAATAAAAAGGAATCCAAAATTTCTGCTAGATCTCTTCTTATTTCCCTGGGATTGTAGTTCAATAGGCAAGAGCACCGCCCTGTCAAGGCGGACGTTGCGGGTTCGAGCCCCGTCAGTCCCGACGGATCCAATAAGTACATCAATTCGCCTCTCCATTTTCTGTGAAATCTGTGAAAGAAGGGACAGAGAGCATAATTGAATTCCGAAGGGGTTTCCCTTCTTTTTTTCAGGATTCTGTCGAAGAAAGAAAAAACCCTAAACTAAAATGAAAATAACTAAAATAGTGAAGTTGATAGAATATTCCATCTTTTCTCCTGCGACTCATCTTTCTCATACTTCCTTGTCTTCCAAAGAAATTTAGATAATTAAAATTTAGAACCTAATTCCTCTCTTTTTCCACTTCGTTTGTATTGTTTGTTGGGGTTTTGTAGTTCGGACGGGCGGTTAGATTTCGTTTCGTTTGATGGTTCTATAAGGAAGACCTAAGGTAGGTTATAGAAAAGAAAGAACAGAAAAGAAGGATACAGAAAGTAAAGCAACTTTTGGTTGGTCCGGGAATCCAAGATTGGATTTGGTATGGATAAAAGATGTTCGTATGTTATACTATTCAATTCTCGACGACGAATTAATTTAATAGCTCAGATATTGTTATTCATGATATTGATCCGATTCAAGATCATCGATAGGTAATGCATTCATTGAATTGACAGGTGAAAGATTTATCATCTCTATGGGATTAAATCCCGAGTTATTGTGAAATAAAAAAACGATGAGATTATGGAAGTAAATATTCTTGCATTTATTGCTACTGCACTGTTCATTTTAGTTCCTACTGCTTTTCTACTTATAATTTACGTAAAAACAGTCAGTCAAAATGATTAATTACTTTAAATGAAACTTGACTTCTGAATTCTTATCAATAGTTGAAGAAATCAAATGAAAAGTATTCTATTTTTACGTCTTAAATGAAATCAACGGGCTATCATCGGCGGTCTTCTATGAGATCCGAGAGTATGGTAAGTAAGAAATTTATTTCTTACTTACCATACTCTCTATTAGTGTTATAATAGTGTATAAAATTGTTTCTAATAAAGTTGGTATACTATATTAGCTTCTATCTTCAATATTAGCTTCTATCTTCAATAGATGTAATTATTAATCCATATATGTAATTGACGTAGGACCCAATTCTAGTTCGTTTGATACATCTATTTATTCCGATGAATCTGAAATAATTGTTTTACTGTTATAGAATATATTTCTCCACTAGAATCCAATGGAATTTGAAAATGAAGATATTTTGATTTGAATTGAAATAATTTTCAAATCAAAAATGCGTTGCAGAACGATCTATAAAACAATTGATACCGTTTCATTCCTCAACTAAATTAGGAGTGCTTCTAAAGTCCACTTCTTCCCCATACTACGAGTGAAAGGGAAAATGTAAAGACTACCATTAAAGCAGCCCAAGCGAGACTTACTATATCCATGTGAATTATGTCCCTTATCTCTATGATAGAATTATTCCATTATTGCTCACTAATAATAGTAGAATTAATGGTCCAGAGTCAAAAAGGGATTCTGGCCGAACACTATTGATGAACCAATCAAATAAATCCATTTCAAAAATTCCTATATTATTTCTAATCGGGAAAGACTAAACACAAGTAAAATAAAAAATAACATTACAAAGGAATGTTACTAATGGAACATCTAGTAATAAAATAAATAAGAGGGTCCATTCATTTTTTATTGCCCTTCAAAGTAAAAATAGATCAATTGCTATCTATTACAAAATTTTCCTATTTGATCTAATACGTACCCTTTCCCGATTGTCTCTCTGAAGGAGTTGAGAGATAGTATATTATACTTTTGACGAGGGGTTAAAAATTTTTTTTTTCACTTTTTATTTTCTATAAAAAAGGAAATTATCCATCTCAATCTAATAGTGATTGAATGCCTAAACACTCAGAGATTCTCGCGAGTCTATATATGTAGATTATAGTATAGAAAGAACTTCCCCCAACCAGTAGTTAAATTATCTGCCGGCTATCCAAACCCAATCAGTAGACATTACATTAGTAGTAGAAAGGAATCGGGAAGTCTTGCTTCGACCATGACAATCTTTCTTTTCATTTTCGATTCAAAAATTGATTTACAAAATATCCAGAACGGATGTTTAGAATCAATCAAGTATTAATAGTCCCCTTATTCTGTTCTGCTGGATAAAATTTGGTTGAGTTATATCAGCAGAACAGAATAAGAGATTTCGATTCGTTTGTTGATGAGGCGGCACCCGGATTTGAACTGGGGAAAAAGGATTTGCAGTCCCCCGCCTTACCACTCGGCCATGCCGCCAAAACGATACACAATAGGATCCAAATTTCCCTTTTTGGGTTGTATTACTAAATTTTAGTTTTTGTACTTGCATCCTGTTTTTAATCCTTTTTTTAATTTAGAAAAATTAGAAAAGAAACCATTTTTCCCCTTTTGATTGTCTTTGATCTACCCCTTCGATTGATTATATAGTATCTCAAAACACACAATGCCAAAAAGCTTCCCCTCACTTTTATATTGAAAAAGAAAATGTATATTTTCACTCAAAAAAACCAAAATTGATGACAAATGGGAACCATTAACTATTCGTTGACTGAGAATTCGTGAATGATTATTGGATTTGAATCTAAAATTTGGTTTGCCTAATGACATAAGAAAATACAAATTGATACATACTTAATTGATTCTTTTGAATCAAAAATCCTTCTCAATTTCCATTATAACAAAAATGATAAGTATATGTAAACCCCAGAACGGAAATTGTTACAAAGATACAAAATTGGCTATTTAGAGTATCTTGCCTATAAATAAAAAAGAAAGGGAATTTTTTGGAACAAAAAAAGGCCCGGCTGGGTATTGACCGGGCCAGGCCAAAAGGGCGCTTCGAACAAAATAAAAGCAAGAAGGTCTTCTTTATTTCTTTTTCTATTTGGATCTTTCGAGCATCTAAATGGAATTGCTAATTCTATAATAACGATAAAGAATGTGAAAGAAATACTTTCTTTAATCCTTATTTGATGTGTAATGTAACATAGTAATTATCTTTTTCAATTGGGAGAGATGGCTGAGTGGACGAAAGCGGCGGATTGCTAATCCGTTGTACGAGTTATTCGTACCGAGGGTTCGAATCCCTCTCTTTCCGTTTCCGTTGATGACTTTCTATTTTTTTCTTTCAAATTTAGCAAATCCCTGTTTATTTTTTTCCTAGTGAAATGTGTGGAATAGCTAAAATAAAATATTAAGAAAATTGTAAAATTAAGCAACAAAAACGAAATTTTTATTTTATTCTTCACGTCCAGGATTACGTCCTGGATCATTGGATAGGAATCCAAAGATGAAGAGAGAAACAAAGAATATTACTACTGTGTAAACGAAAAGTTTGAGAGTAAGCATTACACAACCTCCAAGATCATTTTTTGAAAAAAAAACGAGAAAAGAAAAGATAATAGATCCTCCTTTTTTATATCACATATCCTATTTTGACACCAAGAAATGAATTATAGAAATAGAAAAGAATGTTCAGAAATTCAAATGAAGTTGAAATTTTTAATAAGAGTCTTTGATTACCACAAATCACTTTCATACCGACAATTAGATATTGTAAGCGACCCTAAGCTAATAAGGTATTTCGCCGAAAAAAGGAGAAAAAGGATTAAAATCGGGAAATGGGGCGAGCCGGATTTTTTGCGGCTATCCGAAATTTCAATGTTTGAATTGAAGGTTCATACTGTCAGACTTATTTGATCTTCTCGATTGTTATCATTTTTATCAAAAAAAATGAATTTTCTAGGATACTATTAAAGATCTTATCGAAAACTTACAGCAGCTTGCCAAACAAAGGCTAAAAGAAAAAAGAACAGGGGTATGACTGGCATAACATCTACGATTGGATTCAAAAAAGCATAGGCTTCGGGCAATTTGGCGAAGAAAAGACTACTCGGATAAAGGGCAGAATTAAGACAGATCAAACTAAAGATATTAAGCATAACAGACATTTTTTTTTCGTCGAGATAATTGCATTTTGATTGAGTTATTGATATAAGGAAAAATGAAGAAAGTAAGGTAGACAAAAAAATCCTTCTTTTTCCACTCAATCAAAAATCCTCCAATTCTCAAAGGAGAATAGAAAAAATCATACTTTCATACAATATCTTAATTGAATTATATATAATGATCAATAAATTCAGTTGAATTCTAGATATACACATGTCAAAATTCTAGCAACGAATCTATAATCAATTCTATAAAGGAGAAAGATTTTCTATAGATAGTTGGACTGGAATTGACGAACACTTAATACCAATATTATTCTTTATTAGTATTAGTGTCCAATAAAAATAGAAATGGGGCGTAGCCAAGCGGTAAGGCAACGGGTTTTGGTCCCGCTATTCGGAGGTTCGAATCCTTCCGTCCCAGAGCATATCCCTTGTATCCGAATACTTCTTTTTTGTTCAACAAGGTTCTGTTTCAAGGTCTAATATTGGATAGAATATGATTCCTCTTTCTTTTTTGATTTTGAATGATTCTTTTCGAAATCATATCTTAATGAATGATTCTTTTCGAAATCATATCTTAATTTTTTACAAACTGAACTAAATCGAGTTCAAATTACATGCAAAAGGAACTAAACCCTTTTATGATCCAGATAAAGATAAGATGGGGCATAGATCTGTAGAAGGATTACTTAACCTCAGGTTAAACAAAATATGAATATGAAAATACATATAAAAGAGGAAGTGCTTAGCTTATAGGTATGTATTGTTATCCTATTTCAGTGACAAAAAGTCTTTCCATTTTTGTGAAAAAGAATTTGCATTCCTAAAAGATTAAAATTGAAATATTTAACAATGATATTTCTTTTTATTGTTCGATCTATTTAGATTATTTGCTTTACATCATTGACAATTCCATTCGAAAAGAAACAGAAAATTATCTTTTTTATGATAACCAAATGGAGTCTTTACTGTAAAACATGACTCAAATTCAAGTATAAAGATTTGTAATGATTCTTTATGGATTGAATCTTTGGGAAGTTTTGGGAAGTTGGAACGGGTCAGTCTATCTTATTGAGTCACTTGAAGAGGCAGAGTCAAATAGAATTTATTTATTCGTGTGATTTCTGTTAGTTATTTTATTTCTATATTTAGATTTCTGGATATTTCTGTTAGACATTTTTTTGAGATAGAGATTTATAGAAAAAGTTCCATTCATACAAAAAAACGGGGTCTTGCTAATATTTATTCAGAAAAATTTTTTTGATCTTTATTATCTATTTTATTATCTATGTAGATAAGAAAAAATAGAAATGACTGTGTCTCTGTACCGACTGAACCAATGACTATTCATGATTCCACAATTGAATCAATTCCATACTGGTTCCAAATTAGAGGAATGTTATGGTAAAACTTCGTTTAAAACGATGTGGTAGAAAGCAACGTGCGACTTGAAGGACACGATCCGGTGTGGATTCTTATTCTTACATCCACCATTTTATATAGGAATGAAGGTGCTCTTGGCTCGACGTCGTTTTTCTATTCTACTAGAATCCTTCTTTTTTTGATTGGGTTTTAATGTAAATATGTAAATAGTTCGTGATGGAGCTCGAGTAGAAAGTATTGATGAATTTCTCAGGGGCAACGATCTAGGGTTAATGCCAATCAATAAATTGGAACAACTTCGTAAGTATATCTTCGATATAGAAATAGAAAGGATCCGATTCGAGCAAATTTTTCAATTCAAAAAAATTTGTTGGAACGGCTAAAACTTTTTCGATCCACAGTGTATCGCGCACGAATCAACCATCGGTATGATTCTTTGATAGAAAGAAATCACAAAAGGGGTATGTTGCTACCATTTTGAAAGGATTAAGAAGCACCGAAGTAATGTCTAAACCCAATGATTTAAAACCAAGATAAAGGATCCCAGAACAAGGAAACACCACTTCAATTGTCTCACGGATCCAAATAAAGAATCCAAATATATTTGAAATGAGACGAAAAAAAGGGGGGGGTTAAAGACCACTCAAAAAAAGAAAAATCTTAATTTCTTTAAGATATTTGAGAATTTTTGAACTTGAGTTATGAGTACAAATGATTTTTTTCAGGAAGGAAGCTAAATAAAAATGACTATGAGTTAAATTATAGACTAATTTATTTTACGGATTCCTTTCCTATCCTATTTATTCTAATTTTTGTCTATGGATAAAATTAGAATCGTTTTTTATCGAGCCGTACGAGGAGAAAACTTCTTATACGGTTCTAGGGGGGGGGGGGGTTCTTTTTTATCTACATCTATCCCGATGAGCCGTCTATCGAATCGTTGCAATTGATGTTCGATCTCGAAGAGAAGGAAGAGATCTTCGGAAAGTGGGTTTTTATGATCCTATCAAGAATCAAACTTATTTAAACGTTCCCGCGATTCTCTATTTCCTTGAAAAGGGCGCTCAGCCTACAGGAACTGTTCAGGATATTTTAAAAAAGGCAGAGGTTTTTAAGGAACTTGGCCCTAATCAAACGAAATTCAATTAAATTAAGGAAATAAAAACTAAGGATAGGATAGTGATTTCTATATCATTTTGGATATCTTTTCTATACTATGTTTTTTATTTCCTTCTTTTCTTGCTCTATTCGTATCTATTTATCATTGCTTTTATAGAATCTTTTTCTAACTTTGATGAATCCTTACAAAATAGAAAATGATGGCATTACCTGCAACCTGCAATCGGGTGGTTTTCATTCGAACTCGAATACCAAGTAAGAAAAAAGGAATCGAAGTTCTGTATTCGACTTACTTTAGTCGACTTATTCTATATGGATTCAATACACTATTGATTGCATAAATCCTTTTTCTACTTTTTCTTTATTTATTCTCCATCTAAACTAAAATTTTTAGTATATATGCATATGCAGTGCCAATCCAACACAAGTCTTTTTTTTTACTATTATTTCAATTTTAGTTCTTGTATTTTTTCCATCGTATTCTTTTATTAACCTTTATATTGACAATATTGTATCGAACAAATATAATTCATCGTGATAAGCAGCTCTATTTATTTCCGTCCCATAGGTTTTCTTTTTTACCTGTTGATTCAAATGATGGGTTCGTTGGATTAGCTTTGCTCCTCGGATTTTTGATTGAAAAAGTGGATAACATAGAAATAGGGGATGGTCCAGCATTTTTTACATTTATTTCTTTTTTTGATTTGATCGGGAAATTTTTTCTTTTTTCATCTGATTTAGTCATTTTTATGTTCCAAATATATTAGAAAAATTTTTTATATCTTTTTTTATTTCGTAGATGTAGATTAATGCTTTGATTTAATTATTTTGTTTTATTCTGATTGTATCTACATACCTTTTTTCTATTTGGGTTGCTAACTCAACGGTAGAGTACTCGGCTTTTAAGTGCGGCTAGGATCTTTTACACATTTAGATGAAGCGAGGGATTCGTCCATACCATCGGTAAAGTTTGGAAGACCACGACTGATCCTGAAAGGGAATGAATGGAAAAAATAGCATGTCGTATCAATTAAGAGTTCTGAGAATATTTTATTCTTTCCGGCTCGATACAAAGCCTTCATTTAAAATTTCAATTATTCATTTAAATTATTCAAAGGGAGCAAATCGAAGTCAATTTCAAGTTGGGTCGAATTAATAAATGGATAGGGCCCCACGGCTTCAATTCATTTCATTTTGATTATAGGGAAAGAAAAAGCAACGAGCTTCCGTTCTTAATTTGAATGATTACCCGATCTAATTAGACGTTAAAAAAAATATTAGTGCCCAATACGGGAAGGCTTTCTCCCAGGAATGTATTCTTGATTTTTTAATGAATCCTAAATATTACCACTCTCCATTCCATAATGGAGAAGTATGTGTATAAGAAACAGTATATTGATAAAAACATTTCCAAAATCAAAAGAGCGATTGGGTTGAAAAAAGTAAAGGGTTTCTAATCATCTTGCTATCCTATAATGAAAACGAACATAAATACTTAATTTTAAAGGGAAAAAGAGAGGATAGAGAATCTGTTTATAAGTTTATCTGTAGCCGAGGTATCTATTCGGTTTGTACTATAATACCTTGTTTTGACTGTATCGCACTATGTATCATTTAGAACCCCCAAAATCCTCTACCTTTCATTTAAATAGACTTTCAAATGGAGAAATTCCAAAGGCTAGATAGATCTCACTACTTCTTATATCCACTTATCTTTCAGGAGTATATTTATGTACTTGCTCATGATCATGGTTTAAATGGATCGATTTTGTTGGAAAATGCAGGTTATGACAATAAATCCAGTTTACTAATTGTGAAACGTTTAATCATTCGAATGTATCAACAGAATCATTTGATTCTTTCTGTTAATGATTCTAAACAGACTGCATTTTTGGGGCACAACAAGAATTTTTATTCGCAAGTAATGTCAGAGGTTTCTTCAACCATTATGGAAATTCCATTGTCTCTGCGATTAATATCTTCCCTAGAAAGGAAAGGGGTAGTTAAATCCGATAATTTACGATCAATTCATTCCATATTTTCTTTTTTAGAGGACAACTTTTCACATTTAAATTATGTATTAGATATACTAATACCTTACCCAGCTCATCTGGAAATCTTGGTTCAGGCTCTTCGCTATTGGATCAAAGATGCTTCCTCTTTGCATTTATTAAGATTCTTTCTCCATGAGTGTCATAATTGGGATAGTCTTATTACTTCAAATTCAAAGAAAGCCAGTTCTTCTTTTTCAAAAAGAAATCACAGACTATTCTTCTTCCTATATACTTCTTATGTATGTGAATATGAATCTGGCTTCCTATTTCTCCGTAACCAATCTTCTCACTTACGATCAACATCTTCTGGAGCCCTTATTGAACGAATATATTTCTATGGAAAAATAGAGCATCTTGCAGAAGTCTTTGCCAGGACTTTTCAAGCGAATTTATGGTTCTTCAAAGATTCTTTCATGCATTATGTTAGGTATCAAGGAAAATCAATTCTTGCTTCAAAAGGGACGTTTTTTTTGATGAATAAAAGGAAAGATTACTTTTTCAATTTCTGGAAATCTTATTTTTACCTGTGGTCTTATCCAGGAAGGATTTCTATAAACCAATTATCCAATCATTCCCTTGACTTTCTGGGTTATCGTTCAAGTGTGCGTCTAAAGCCTTCAATGGTACGCGGTCAAATGCTAGAAAATACATTTTTAATTAATAATGCTATTAAGAAGTTTGATA